TTTTTTTTTCACAAATAGGAAGTTTCGAATCCAATTCGGATATTAGAAGGATTACCATATATAACACAAAATTTCTCCGCCAATTCTTTCTAGTCGAGCCTCTCGGTCTGTCATTATACCTCGAGAAGTAGAAAGAATTACAATTCCGATCCCGCCTAAAATTCTAGGAATTCGTTGATAGTTAGAATAGATTCGTAGACCAGGCCGACTGATCCGTTTTAAATTTAAACTATTTCTATAAGGCCTTTTCCTATTCCTTCTATGTCGTAGGGTTAAAACCAAAAAATCCTTTTTGTTTTCTTGATGTTTTCTCACGTTTTCGATAAAACCTTCTCGTAAAAGTATTTTAACAATATTTTCAGTGATATTAGTAGATGCTATTCGAACCACTCTTTTTTTATCCATATCAGCATTTCGTATAGAGGTTATTATGTCAGCAATAGTATCCTTACCCATGATGAATTAAAATTCTTGGTGCTCCCAAATTTTGATATAATCAACATGCTTTTCTTGTTTTTTTACTTATTTGTTTATGAATATGAATTCTTAAAGGCATATGCATGAGACAGAATCTATTAATTAATCTGAATCCATTTCTTAATCTCTTTCTTTCAAATACTTTACTCTAACCATATCATGGTCTCATTTTATAATACCTCCGGAGCTAATGAAACTATTTTAGTAAAATTTAACTGTCTCAATTCCCGGGCAATTGCACCAAAAACCCGAGTTCCCTTTGGGTTTCCTTCTTGATCGATGACAACCGCAGCATTGTCATCATATCGTATTATCATACCGTTATCACGTTTGAGTTCTTTACAAGTACGTACAATTACAGCTCTGACCACTTCTGATCTTGCTAGGGGCATATTTGGCACTGCTTCTTTGATCACAGCAACAATAACGTCACCGATATGAGCATATCGACGATTGCTAGCTCCTATGATTCGAATACACATCAATTCTCGAGCCCCGCTGTTATCCGCTACATTCAAAAGGGTCTGAGGTTGAATCATATCATTTTTTTTATAATCTATTCTTTCAATGCAAAGGGCGAAGAAAAAAGAAATATTGTTTGTCCAAAAAAAGAAATCAACACCTGCGATTGTTTTTTTTTTTTTTTTTTATCCTCAAGACCTATTTCCTTTGATTCTCCATTTTTATGCCAAAATAATGAATTGAGTTCGTATAGGCATTTTAGACGATGCTATTGAAATAGCCTTTCTGGCTATATTTTCTGTTACTCCACCCATTTCATAAAGGATTCGACCTGGTTTAACAACAGCTACCCAATATTCAGGGGATCCTTTCCCCGAACCCATACGTGTTTCTGCGGGTCTTACTGTAACCGGTTTGTCTGGAAATATGCGTACCCATATTTTTCCACCACGTCGTGCATTTCGTGTCATTGCTCGTCGACCTGCTTCTATTTGTCTAGATGTGATCCAAGCAGGTTCAAGTGCCTGAAGAGCATATTTACCGAAAGAAATATGATTACCTCGATAAGATATTCCCTTCATTCTTCCCCTATGTTGTTTACGGAATCTGGTTCTTTTGGGGTTATAGTTGATGGTTGGTTCTGAATTCCATCTCTACTACAGAACTGGACGTGAGAGTTTCTTCTCATCCAGCTCCTCGCGAATAAGAAAATCTTCAACTTCTATATTATTCGTTTGTATATCTTGTTTTTTTAGAAAACTAAACATATTAATATTTCTATTTTAAATTTAACTATTGTATGACTTTTTATTTTTATAATGTTATAACGAATCTTTATTTTGTTTTGTCTTTTATTTTCTTCGATTGACCCAAATTTAGCAATCCAAGAAAATAAAGGTTTCGCAGGCGAATATTTACTCTTTTCATCGCTATTTCAGTTGTAGGGTTAGCTCTTGATTTTTCTTTTCCCAATAAATGAATATGAATTAATTAGTCTCTGGTTTGTTCCGCCATCCCGATCAATGAATCCGTTTTCAAGAGATTTGGATTCATAGGTTCCATCGTTCCCATCGCTTCTTATTTAATGGTTAGGTCTGATTTCTACAATGGAGCTCATAATGAAATTTTTTCTTGAGTCAATCTTCTTAGTCTTTATTGGCTCGAAGCTCTTATTTTTTTATTTTATAAACAGATTCATTTAATTATGTACGAATCCGTATTGATGCTTTATTACACTGCCTTTTATGAGATGACTCATAGACCTTACATATTGGATGGAATTCTATATCATTGGTATTTTTCTCTCTCTTTCTTTCACCCTTCCTTTTATCCACATCTTTGTTCTCTATTTCGCTTTATAACTTAGAATTAGATTGGTTTTTCTTTTGTTTATGCAAAAAATTTTTCAGTTGCTACAATGATATGACCGATATATCATATCTTGACTGGTTCTTTGGATCCAGATAATGCGAAGTGATGAGTTGGTTATTAGTCCTATAGTTATTAGTTTATACTAAGAGGCTGGTCTTTTTTTTTTATTTAATCCTAACCCTAAAAAAAC